GAAAAAAAGAGTAGATTATGTAATGATGAGACTAAAAAAGAATACTTGCCTAAAATAGATGATCCCTTTTTGAATGGTCCCTATCGCGGAAGGAGAAACATTTTTTTTTCTTCCTCAATCAGAAATGAAACTTCGATAAAAAATGACATCGAGAAAAGATGGATAAATAAGATCCAGGGTATACTTTTTACTACTGATTATGATTATGAAAAATTGGAAGAGAAAATAGATACATTTGATCAAAATTCATTATCAACAGAAAAAAAAAATGATTTATTTCCGTTTTCAAAAATGGAATTCAAAATCCAACAAGGAAGAATTGTCTTCGAAGATCAAATCAATATTTGCAAATTCATCTTCATCCAAAATGTCAATCCAGAGTCTAAAAGACTAAAAGAAATAAGTAAAAAAGTAAAAAGATTAACACTAAGACAAAGCCTAAATAGACTAAGAGATAAGAAGAAATCCGACCTGTTCCTAAATATTTAATGCCCTCTCCACCAAAGAAACTTATAAGGCCAAAAGCGTTTGGAATTCCATCAATTCCTCGTCGATCAAAAAAATGAGTTAGTTCAGCAAATCTTCTTAGACCCCCAGCCAAAGATATTCGATAAAAAAAATCTATGTAACCACGATTATATGACCAATCATAAATGAGATTAATTATTTTTTCCCAGAGAGCTGTAGTATTATTATTATTATTATCACCTTTAACAAATGAATTTTGTAAGTTGAAATTTTTGAAAGATGAATAAATGGGCTTATATGAAAAAAACGCTATAAATATACCAAAAAAGGCTAGACTGACCGAAAAAATTCCATTTATAAAAAATTCATACCAATCTATAAAATTATTTTGATTCGGATGTAAAAGGTTTATAGATGGATTCAACAAATTTGATAATAGATCAAAATCAATTCCACTTGGATTATAAGGAATTCCTATAATTCCAACAAGACAAGTAAATAGTACTAATATAGACATGGAAAATAGCATAGTACTGTCCGATTCGGGGGGATAAAAAAACGTATTTTGAATTCCAAAACAAGCAATACTAATAAAAGGGCGTATCATTTTTTTTCCATTATCAAAAATTCGATAGGTTGTATTGAAAAAAAAGAAAATCCCCTTTTCATTATTATTTATTGAAAATAATAAAGAAAACTTGTTTTTTTGAATTTCTTTTCCCCATGGAGATATTGAATAGCAGGAACCACTTTTTTGACCACTATAATTCTTAAACTGAACGTTTAAATGTCCTTCAAAAGTCAGTAAATAGATTCGAAACATATAAAATGCGGTTAATCCTGCTGTGAAACAAGCTATAATTGCAAAAACCGGATAATACAACCAACTATCGTTAAGAATTTGGTCTTTGGACCAAAAACAAGCGAGAGGTGGAATACCACAAAGAGAAAGCGTACCTATTAAAAAAGCAGTTTTTGTAATTGGTACATGCTTTTTCAACCCTCCCATAAGAACCATATTCTGACTTTTATCGGGAGAATATCCAACAATAGCTTCCATTGAATGAATAATAGATCCGGATCCTAAAAACAATAATGCTTTCGAATAAGCATGAGTAATCAAATGAAATAAAGCCGCCTGATACGATCCCATTCCTAAAGCTAACATCATATAACCCAGTTGGGACATCGTAGAATACGCCAAACTTCTTTTAATATCTTTTTGAGCAAGGGATAAAGTAGCTCCGAATAGTAGTGTTACTATACCTATCAAAGAAATCAAATTCATTATATGAGGTATAATTATAAAAAGAGGAAGGAGGCGAGCTACAAGAAAAATACCTGCTGCGACCATAGTAGCGGCATGTATAAGAGCCGAAATAGGAGTGGGACCTTCCATGGCATCGGGTAACCATACGTGAAGGGGGAATTGAGAAGACTTGGCAACTGCACCTGTAAATAAAAGCAAGGCACACAAAGTAATAAATACAAAATTTACCTCATTATTATAAACTAATTTATTTACTATTTCGAATAAATCTCTAAATTCGAAACTACCCGTTATAGCATAAAGCCCCAAAATCCCTAATAATAAACCAAAATCGCCTACACGATTCGTTACAAAGGCTTTTTGACAAGCATTCGCCGCAATAGGTCGTGTGAACCAAAAACCTATTAATAGATAAGAACACATTCCAACTAATTCCCAAAAAATATAAATTTGTATCAAATTCACACTAGTAACTAATCCCAACATGGAGGTAGTGAAAAAACTCATATAAGAAAAAAATCTCAAATATCCCTGATCATGATACATATAATTGTCACTATAAAAAAGAACCAGAATTCCAACCGTACTAATTAATATTACCATAAGCGAAGCAAGCGAATCTATTAAGTAACCGAAGTCTAAAGAAAAATCATTATTAATTGTCCAAGACCATACATATTGATAGATAGAACTTGTATTTATTTGCTGAATAGATAGATAGACCGAAAGTAGCATAACTACATTTAGTAGAACGATATTAGGAAAGGACCACATACGTCGAAGATTTTTTGTTGCCATTGGAAAAACGATAAGTCCAACTCCTATTAACATAGGAATGGGAAGTGGAATGAGAGGTATAATCCATGAATAGGGATATGTATAGTCCATAAAAAAACCTTTTATCTTTTATTCTTATTTTATTCTGAATTATTCTTTCTCAACTCCTTCGAATATTCAGAGGAAGAAGGAAGTTAGAATAAATAGGATCAGGCTAATAGTGCAATCGAAAATGAAATAAAAATAAAAAATTAACTAAAAATACTAATACTATTTTTTCTTTATATTAATTTATATTTTATATTAATTTCTATATTCTATAGAAATTAATATATATTTATATATATTTAAATTTTATATATATTTCTATTTTATATATATATTATATATTTATATATTTTTTTTTGAATTTTCTATATGTCTTCTATGTATTTTCTATTTTTCAAAATTTACTAGAATTTTAGTAAAATTTTTACTAAAAAAAAAAAAATAATAAACTTTTATTACTAAAAAATAAATAACTAACTATAAATAGTTAGTTATAATAACTTATCTAACTAAATCTAAATAAATTAGCTAAGTTATAACGAAGCTCTTTCTACTTACTAAAGATATAAACCAATTCAATTACCATTAGGTATTACGATAATTTTTTCTATCCGTAGACGAAAAATTGATAATTCCATACAACAAATATACACAGAGTATTTTATACATTCCTTTTGTTTTCCATTAATATAAATAATATAAAACACATGGAATTTTTTTTGAATTGTCGAAAGGACTATTAGAATATCCAACATTTTTCTTTCGATACCTACCATGGATCAAAATCAATGAGCAAGGATTCCTTTTTTCACCTTTGATTCTATTTTGATACGGATATAAATATAAAACACGACAAAAATAAATATAGATATATAAAAACTTCGTTATTTCTCTTTTGTGTCTTGTCAGATATTTAGTTGGATTGAATGGAATCAAGATAAAAAAAAATTGAAAAATAAATGAAATTGTTTGAACAATAAATGTCTTTCACATTCAACTAGATAAAAAAAGAATTTTTTCAAATTTCATGGCAGTTCCAAAAAAACATACTTCTATATCAAAAAAACATATTCGTAAGAATATTTGGAAAATAAAAGCCTATTTTACAGCATTGAAGGCTTTTTCATTAGCGAAATCTATTTCTACGGATAATTCAAAAAGTTTTTTTGTGCAACAATCCAATAATCAAACTTATAATAAATAAAAAAAAAATGGTATTTTTTTTATTGTAGTCTTTCCCGATGGGGATTCTTATTTTCCCCATCAAGCTACTTGAATTTCGAATAGCCATTTTAATAATTGAATTACTAAATAAGAATTGAATTATGGTAATATTTTGGAATGTTTCAATATGGAGTAAAACGAAAGGAATTTTTTGTCATTAATTTAATTAACTTTTTGAATTTCAGTCTCGACAACTAAATAAAAAAAGCTTATTATTATTTTGCGTACGCCGCTATGGTGAAATCGGTAGACACGCTGCTCTTAGGAAGCAGTGCTAGAGCATCTCGGTTCGAGTCCGAGTGGCGGCAGGCTATCTTCGAAAAGAAAGACAATAAGTTCTATATATAATAAATGCAATTCCAGATTGGATTCCGTATCATTTTCTATACTTTTTTTATTTGAGAATTTTTATGATATTTTCCACCTTAGAACATATATTAACTCATATATCATTTTCGATCGTTTCAATTGTAATTACAATTTTTTTGATAATTTTATCCGTTGATGAAATCGTAGGACTATATTATTCGTCAGAAAAAGGCATTCTAGCTACTTTTTTCTGTATAACGGGATTATTAATCACTCGTTGGATTTATTCGGGGCATTTCCCATTAAGTGATTTATATGAATCATTCATTTTTCTTTCATGGAGTTTCTCCCTTATTTCTATCGTTCCATATTTTAAAAAACATACCAATTATTTAAGCGCAATAACCTCGCCAAGTACAATTTTTCTACACGGCTTTACCACTTCAGGTCTTTTAACCGAAATACATCAATCTGTAATATTAGTACCCGCGCTTCAATCCCATTGGTTAATGATGCACGTAAGTATGATGATATTGGGCTATGCAGCTCTTTTATGCGGATCATTATTATCAGTAGCTCTTTTAGTCATTTCATTTTCATTTCAAAAGATTTTTCAAAATTTCGTAAACGAATCATTTTCATTTAACAAGATCCAATATATGGATGAAAAGCGGAATGTTGTAATAAACAACTTCTCTTGTTCTGCGAGAAATTATTACAGAGCTCAACTAATTCAACAATTAGATCAGTGGAGTTATCGTATTATTAGTCTAGGGTTTATCTTTTTAAACATCGGGATTCTTTCAGGATCAGTATGGGCTAATGAGGCATGGGGATCATATTGGAATTGGGACCCAAAAGAAACTTGGTCATTTATTACTTGGATTATATTTGCAATTTATTTACATACTCGAACAAATAAAAAAAAGTTTAAAAGTCTAAATTGCGCGATTGTGGCTTCTATGGGCTTTCTTATAATTTGGATATGCTATTTTTGGGTCAATTTATTAGGAATAGGATTACATAGTTATGGTTCCTTTAATTTTCATTAACATGAAATCAAATTGAAAAAGATTCCTACAAATAGAAACATAAAACATTTTCAAAAAAATGATAATCAAATCCAAATTTGAAATACTAAATTATTAAATATTAAGTTAAAGAATATAAGAAAAAAAAACTCCATACTTCAGGGAAGATGTCGAGAACCATTTGAATCACTACACTAATTGATTCAAAAGGTTCTCACAAAAAGAAATCCATCTAGTCAAAATTTCAATTCATTTTGACTTTAGTTAATTTTCATTTTTCATTGTAAAATTGCAAAACGAAAAAGAAAGAATAGGATTCTGAATTTTTTCTTGTTTTATTCATGAAAAAAACGATCGATAAAAATATGTAGATATAATAGCTTCGACCTTCTCAACTGAGAGTGAGAGAATGAAATCCGGATAAATACCAATACCTATTATTGGGAGAAGAATAGAGATTAAAATAAATAATTCTCTCGGCCCAGAATCAAAAAAATAAGAGTTTTGCACATTCAAAATCTTGTATCCATAGAACATTTGACGTAACATCGATAATAAATAAATAGGAGTTAATATCATTCCAATTGCCATTATAAGAGTAATTAGTATTTTTGGAATTAAAAAATATTGTTGGCTGGTAATTATTCCAAAAAAGACTATAAATTCGGCAACAAAACCACTCATGCCGGGTAATGCAAGGGAAGCCATTGATAAGATACTGAACAGTGTGAATATTTTTGGAAGGAAAATCGCCATTCCACCCATGTTGTCGAGATAAACAAGACGTATTCTATCATACGTCATTCCTGCCAAGAAAAAAAGAGCAGCACCAATAAATCCGTGAGAAATCATTTGTAAAAGGGCTCCATTGAGCCCCGTATCGGTTATCGCTCCAATTCCGATAATTATGAACCCCATATGAGATACGGAGGAATAGGCTATTCTTTTTTTTAAATTACGTTGACCGGGAGATGTTGAAGCTGCATAGATTATTTGTATTGCACCTACTATAATCAACCAGGGAGAAAATATAGAATGAGCATGGGGGAATAATTGCATATTGATCCGAACCAAACCATATGCTCCCATTTTTAATAAAATTCCAGCTAGAAGCATACAAGTACTGTAATGGGCCTCCCCGTGGGTGTCTGGTAACCATGTATGTAAGGGTATGATCGGTAATTTGACTGCAAAAGCAATAAAAAATCCAGTATAAAATAGTAATTCTAGTGCTACAGGATACGATTGATTAGCTAATATTTCAAAATTTAATGTTGGTTCATTCGAACCATATAAGCCAATACCAAAAACGCCTATTAATAGAAAAATAGACCCCCCCGCAGTGTACAAAATTAATTTTGTAGCTGAATACAGACGTTTCTGTCCTCCCCATATCAATAGAAGTAAATAAACGGGAATTAATTCGAACTCCCACATGAGAAAAAAAAGTAAAAGATCGTGAGAAGAAAATGATCCTATTTGACCGCTGTACATTGCTAACATCAGGAAATGGAACAATCGGGAATCCCGAGTAACCGGCCAGGCTGCTAAAGTAGCTAAAGTGGTTATAAATCCCGTCAGTAAAATGGTTCCTATAGAAAGCCCATCTATTCCCAATCTCCAGTTAAAATAAAAAAAATTAATCCATTTATAATCCTCTGCTAGTTGATTTAATGGATCGGTCAATTGGAAATGATAACAGAATGTATAGGTCGTTAAAAGGGGTTCAAAAATAGAAATGGATATGGTATACCACCTTATTACCTTATTTCCTCTATGAGGTAGAAAGAAAATTAAAGAACCCGCTAATATTGGTAAACCTACAATTATTGTTAACCAAGGAAAATAATTCGTGGTAAAGACAAGATAGAATTAGACCCCAAAACCCGTTCTTTTTCGAGAACGGGTTTTTTTGTCGATAAAAAAAATCAATTGTATTATAAAAAAAATTAAAAATTAAGTTTGTTTAAAGTAGTTTTTTCTGAAACTTATTATATTAATAAGCTAGACCCATGCTTCGAGTTGTTTCATGCCATAAATAAACCCTCACGCTCAAAAAATCCGTTGGGCAAGCGGATTCACATCTCTTACAACCAACACAGTCCTCCGTTCGTGGAGCAGAAGCAATTTGCTTAGCCTTACATCCATCCCAAGGGATCATTTCTAATACATCGGTTGGGCAGGCTCGGACACACTGAGTACATCCTATACATGTATCATAAATCTTTACTGAATGTGACATTGGATCTCTCATTTTTTGAATATCATAAATCTTCGATTTAGTAAACTTATATATAAATCATATATTTATATACCAGATGAATCAATGATTTTATCATTATTTTAATAATCAATCGAATTATGGATCGCGACTCCTGGGTTGGCTAAGATACTTTGATTTCTTACATTTTTACATTTAGTATTAAATAATTGATGAATATTCGAATTTTTAAAATAAATGAAATTAGTAGTACTTATTACTTATTTATTCAATAAATTCGATTGATTGATACGAGTTGATTTTCTATTACGATAAATTGATGAAACAATAGCTAACCCAATAGCCGCTTCGGCTGCGGCAATAGCTATAACAAAAATAGAGAAAATATCTCCTTGTAATTGTCGACTATCAAACAAATCCGAAAATGTTACGAAATTTATATTAACTGCATTCAGGATAAGTTCCAAACACATAAGAGCCCTAACCATATTTCGACTCGTGATCAATCCATAGATACCAATCGAAAATAAATAGGCACTCAAAACAAGTGCATGTTCGAGTATCATTGATCCGCTCCTTATCAATTTTGAATCATTTCGCCATGAACAATAAACCAAGGCTTTCGCTGTTCTATAATAGAACAAGTACAAAAAAAAGAATATATTCTTTTTTTTGTAAGATAGAAAAAGAAAAAGATCGATATTGAAATAGAATTCAAAAATGAAAGCTAAATGGATTTGATAAGAGCGAGAAAATTTCAATTTCCATTGTTCTTAATAGTTAGAAAGATTTTTCATTGACGGGCAACAACAATTGCACCTATCAAAGCAACTAAAAGAATTATTGAAATGAGTTCAAATGGAAGAAAAAAATCCGTTGATAAATGAATTCCAATTTGTTGACTATTCCCTATCAAATCTTGTTCGATAATTTGGTTTGATTTTGTCGTCCAAATAATTCCGTACCAAGACGTATCGAGAATCATGGTAATTATGGCGATGAAAATACTTGTACAAACCAACGAAGTAATCCCATTCCCAACAGTCCAAAGATCGAAATCTTTATAATATTCTGAACCATTCATGAACATGACAGCAAATAAAATTAAAACGTTTATAGCTCCGACATAAATAAGGAGCTGTGCAGCCGCTACAAAATGAGAGTTTGATAAAATATAAAATAACGATATGCAAACAAGAACCAATCCCAATGCAAAAGCCGAATAAATTGGATTGGTAAGTAATACCACTCCTATACCTCCTAATAGAAGACCTGATCCCAGAAAAACTAAAAGAAAATCATGTATTGGTCCAGGCAAATCCATTCGCTATACAAGATAAAAAAATTGAAATGTTTTTCATGATTTTATTGACCTGACCAGGAAATTTTTTCTTTTTTTATGATATGCTCCTAATTGAATTCAATTAAAATGGAATGGTGTTTCTAATGGATTTGAATTACGTCTAGGTCCAATTACTATACCAATATCTTGTTCCCCCTTACGCCAAACCAAGTAGAAAAGTTAGCTGGAAACTATTTCTAAATAAATAGAGAGATTATTAAATTCTATTTTCAATCCAAATTGATTTGCACTTCTCACTAACTAATCAACAATTAATTGCAATTTCGAGTCCTAGTGAGCAAAAAAAAAAAATAAGTAACGATTCCTTTCAATTAGATAAAATTGAACCTGACTATACATTACTATAGTAATTAGTAATTACTCTTTAATCATTCTTTAATCATGAAATGCATTTTTTATTTGAGGATAATTCAAAATTGTTCGAATTGTATAATCGTTAATTACTGACATCGGTAACCGACCTAATGCGATTTGATTATAATTCAATTCGTGACGATCATAAGCAGAAAGCTCATATTCTTCAGTCATTGATAAACAATTTGTTGGACAATACTCAACGCAATTTCCACAAAATATACAAATTCCGAAATCAATACTGTAATTAAGCAAGCGTTTTTTTCGCATACCGGTTTCCAATTTCCAATCAACAACGGGTAGATCTATAGGACATACACGAACACATACTTCACAAGCTATACATTTATCAAATTCAAAATGGATTCGTCCGCGGAAACGCTCCGATGTAATTAACTTTTCATAAGGATATTGAATAGTTACAGGTAAACGATTTGCATGGGATAAGGTAATGATGAATCCTTGACCAATGTACCTTGCCGCACGTATTGCTTGTTGGCCATAATTTATGAACCCAGTTACCATCGGGAACATATTGTAAAGATCTATAAATAATCTTATGTTTGTTTCTTTCTCTTGTTTGATGAGAAGTGAGAAATATAGAATATCATATTCTTTTTTCGTTTAGAGTGAAAGGAGTTGAGAAGAGGTTGTTAATAATAAATTACCAAGAGAAATGGGTAAAAGAAATTTCCATCCAAGATTTAATAGTTGGTCCATTCTTAGTCTCGGTAGAGTCCATCTTGTTGTGATAGAAATGAACACGAACAAATAAGTTTTAGCTAAAGTAATAAAAATACCAATTGTCATTCTAAAGACCCTACCTACTTTATTTATTTCAACTCGATCAGAAAAAAATACGGACGGAATAAAGATATTCCAACCACCCAAGTACAGAATTGTTACAAATAACGACGAAACTAATAGATTGAGATAGGAAGCAACATAAAATAATCCAAATTTGATACCCGAATATTCGGTTTGATAACCTGCTACTAATTCTTCCTCTGCTTCGGGTAAATCAAAAGGCAATCTCTCACATTCGGCTAGGGAAGAAATTAGAAAAATGATAAACCCTATAGGTTGACGCCACAAATTCCATCCTAAAAACCCATATTTGGATTGTGCCTCAACTATATCAACTGTACTTGAACTATTAGATAATAATAGTCGGTGGGAACAGTGATGTTCCCATCGCTAGTCCATAACCGTACATGAGATTTTCACCTCATACGGCTCCTTGACGGCCATCAAGAAATCTAAGGACCGGGTTGATATTTTTTATCGTGATAGATTTTATTTGGGGTCAAAATATAGATAGAATCAACACTCGCCGGAAGGTCAAAAATTAGACCGATGGAATTCTGTATGTCAGAATGATATAGATATAATAACTCATAAAGCACTTATGAATTAATCTCGTCCTTTAATAATTTTAATTATTCTTTGTTGAGTAATAACTTTTTAATAAAATACTCTTTCTATGAATATCAATAGCCATCTTTTTTGATTATTATGAAAAAAAATAAGAGATTAGATGAGTGTCTTAATAATGCAGGCTATTTAGCGATCTCTATGAATTTTCGTTCCTATTCTTCTTTCAAAGAGGGAGTTCAAAACAAGAAAAGATTATTTCGTTTCGAATAGTCGTTTTTTAATCTGTGGGTAGGAGCATACTCTGGATTGCAATCGTGAGGAGTACTGCTTGATTATTTCTACAAATTGAAAGCCCCAATTATTGTTCTTTTTATGTTATCCAAAGATTTTCGTTTTGAAAATTGACATAAAAATTTCTATTACTAATCTTTTATGTATTTTTGTGTTCCTAACCATCCACTCATTTTTGTCGAACCCTCCGTTCTAGTAATACATCTAAAGAATAGTGAAAACTATATACGGTTGATCTTTTGAGCCCGCTTCAAGCCAGGATGACTAATCACTAATCAACCAATCCATGGGGTAAAGGGTAAAAAGTCTTGCTTATATTAAATTGACTTTATTTTTCGTTCTTGTACTTAGGAGATGAGACTCAATCTTGTTACTGCTAATTTAGAAGCTGTTTTTTTTTCACTCATATAACTATCTGATTTAGTTAATTTAACCTGAATGATGAATAAAAAAGTGAAGATACCTATTCAACTTCTTTACTTACAAAAAAGAATTAAAGAAAAGGTTATAACGACACGCACGTAGAGATATTGATAACACACAAAGAGTCAACGGTATTTCATAACTAATCGATTGAGCAGCGGCTCGTAGACCACCTAAAAAGGAATATTTGTTGTTTGATCCATATCCTGACATAAGAAGTCCAATCGGAACAATACTTGAAAAGGCAATCCATAAAAAAACACCGATATTGAGATCGGATAAAACAAGTTGATAGCTAAAAGGAATTACTGAATAACTTACGAAAATGGATATAACTGCTATGGATGGTCCGATAATGAATAAACGACCATCTCCTCTAGACGGAAGAAGGTTTTCTTTGAAAATAAGTTTTGTTCCATCTGCTAACGCTTGAAGAATTCCCAACGGACCGGCGTATTCCGGTCCAATACGTTGTTGTATTCCGGCGGATATTTCTCTTTCTAACCACACAATTACAAGTACACCTATTGTGATTCCCAATACAAGAATCAAAATAGGTAAAAGCATCCCTATGATCCCATAGATCTCTTTTAAAGATTCTAATCTAGAAAAAGAGTGGATATATTGTACTTCTCTTGTATCAATTATCATTTCAACGATCAACTTCTCCCATAATGATATCTATGCTACCTAGTATTGTCATAATATCCGCCAATTTCATTCTTTTAACTAACTGAGGAAAAATTTGCAAATTGATAAAACCGGGGGGACGAATTTTCCATCTCCAAGGAAAACCACTCTGATCCCCTATTAAATAAATTCCCAATTCCCCTTTTGGGGCTTCAACTCTTACATAAAGCTCTTGCTTCGGTAATTCAAAAGTAGGAGAGGTTTTTTTACTAATGAAGCGATAGTCAAAATCATTCCATTCTGGATCCCGTTCTCTATCAAAGCAACGTATTTCTAAATTCTCATAAGGACCGCCTGGAATCCCTTCGAGGGCCTGTTGAACAATTTTGATAGATTCCTTCATTTCACTGATTCGGACTAAATAACGCGCTAACGAATCTCCTTCTTTTTGCCAATTTATTTCCCAATCGAATTCGTCATAACATTCATAATGATCGACTTTACGAAGATCCCATTGAATTCCACAAGCTCGTAACATCGGTCCGGATAAACCCCAATTTATTGCTTCTTCTGCACCAATAATACCTACACCCTCAACTCGTTCTAAAAAAATGGGATTTCGCGTAATAAGTTTTTGGTATTCAGAAACAGCGGTTAAAAAATAATCACAGAAATCCAAACATTTATCTATCCATCCATAAGGGAGATCGGCCCCTACTCCTCCGATACGAAAATAATTGTGCATCATTATAATACCGGTGGCAGCTTCAAATAGATCATATACTAATTCTCTTTCTCTGAAAATATAGAAAAAGGGAGTCTGTGCACCAATATCTGCCATAAAGGGGCCAAGCCATAACAGATGAGAAGCTATACGACTCAATTCTAACATAATCACTCTGATATAACTGGCTCTTTTAGGGACTTGAATATTCACCATCTGTTCGGGTCCATTTACGGTTATTGCTTCTGTAAACATAGTAGCTAAATAATCCCAACGTGTTACATAAGGCAAATATTGTATAACTGTTCGGTTTTCGGCAATTTTTTCCATCCCTCTGTGCAGATAACCCAATATTGGCTCACAATCAATAACATCTTCGCCATCTAGAGTAAGAATAAGACGAAGAACACCATGCATTGATGGGTGATGAGGTCCCATATTGACTATCATATGTTCTTTTCTTTTAGTTGTTCCATTCATAGTTTATTCCTCGATTCATTCTTTTAGGAACTGCTTAAAAGAAAAAGAAGTTCGTCTAAATTCTAGATAAAAAAAATTCAATAAAAATAAAATAAACAATTTTCATTGTTTTTTTAAATGAAAAAATTAACGCGTTTTTGATTCTCGAATATCCAGTTGATTCATTAATTCTTTATAAGAAACTCTTTTTTTATTTGACAAATAAGACAACAGCCGTTGTCGTTTTCCTAAGATTTTCCGTAGACCCCGCTGCGATAAATAGTCTTTTTTGTGAAATTCCAAATGTGAAGTAAGCCTTTTTATTTTATTGGTAAAATGAAAGACTTGAAATTCAATAGATCCCCGATTTTCTTCTTCTGAAATAACCGAAATAACTTTATTTTTTATCATAAGATAAAATCTACTCTTTTTTTCTTTTTTTAAATTAAAAAATCCATTTAACCGATCAGTAAAAATAATCCTATTCATTTTCTCATTTTAATTAAGTAAAGTATAAGTAAAAATGAAGTATAAGTAAAAAAAAAAAAATAGATATTTATACAGATAAAAGAGAACATCTTTTTGACCTATTCCTATTTGATCTAATCGAATATCTAATTATTTATCTAATGGATATGGATACATGCATTGATTTATCGTATTGGAATGGAAATGTAAGACAAGGAATGTGTACAACCCCCGGTTTCATATAATAAATACAGACCTGAAAGATATATATGAGATAAGAAATGCATCATTCACGAATTTTCAGCGGGGGGATACATATATACATATATATCCTTAACAGACTAAAACGGCTTCCATTATTGGTATCAAACCAATATCGATTCATACAAGATAAATCCTCTAATCGGTAAGTAGGCCAAAGAAAGGATTTTAATTGAATTAGTTCAATTTTATCGCTATAAAAATTTTGACTTTTATCCAAAACTTGATCAGAGTTTTTTACGTTATTGCAAAATACTGAATTGTTCGAAATAAGATTTCTATTCCTAGAATTGAAACAAATTCGAATTATTAATTCCCTACGCCATTTAGTGGAAAAAATACGTTCAGGAATAACTAAACCATAATCTCGATTTTCAGTTATTCTTTGATTTGGATGTCTTACAATATAATTAGTGTAATTGTTTCGATCAATATAGTGTGTTTCTCGGTAACTTTGATTAAGTTGGTACTCACTCTTATGAACCAATGAAACATTTAGAGTTTGATACATCAAAAATTGACCGTCGTTTTTTATAGACAAACGCACAGGTTCGATAATTAATATTCTTTTTTTCATCAATTCTCTAAGAGTCAAATCTTTTTGAATCATCAGAATATCTAGACTTGTTTCTCCACCTTGTATAGAGGATATAGCGATTTCTTTGGGATTCACCAATCTAAGCAAGAGACAATATACTTTAATATTATTTGTTATTTTTTGATTTAAAAAATTATTCCATCTCAATTGAAAACGTAAATACCTTTTTAAGACAAAATCAAGTTCTGCTTCCGTGTTGCTCTTATATTGTTTTCTCTTTTGACGTTTTTTCCTATCTGAGCCTGCAGAATCTTCGTCAATATCTTTTTCTTGAGTTGAGAAAATTGATTCAAGAGTTTCTTTATTTTGTATATTTAATTCAACATTGTTTTTCCCTAGGGATTCTTTTTTGTCTTGATTCTTATTTTCTAATTTAATAGATTTAGATTTATTTTCATTGGATAATTTTAAGGGATTCTCTTTTTGATTTTTAGTAATGTTTTTATTTTCACTAACAGTTTCATTGAAATTGAAAAGAAGTTCTTTGGCCGGGATTATCCAGGGGTTCATTTTATATGTATTATAAAGAAGCACAAATTCGCCAAAGAACCAAAGTTTTCGATTCGAAATCGAACGCCTTAGTATTTCTTCATTCATTCCCATCCAATCAAAAAGGCTTTTTTTTTTTTTTGAAATCTTGATTTTCTGATCTTTATCAATTTGAAGATAAACAAGGTCTTTTTTATCAATTTTACCAACTATTGGATAATTATTGACTTTAGTGTTAGTATTTGTATTATTATTGAAATTGATATTGGTATCGATAGCGATCCAGGAATAAATATCCCCTTTCTTTCTAAAGCACAAATCGAGAATTTTCCAATCAAAATATTTTGTATCTGGAAATTTATCTAGAGTCATATTTTGGTTCTGTCCGAAATAATTATATATATAATTATATATAGGGATAATACGTTCTGACATATCAACTAAGACACTTTTCTTTATGTTGTATATATTGGAATTATAACAACTTTCTTGCGAATTATTTATCCATAATGGTGATACAGAAATATATGAATCCTTTCTATCGTCATAATTAATGGATTGATATGAGAAAAGTGCATATTTATAGTATTTTTGAAAATTAATAGTATATTTTTCATTAGAGAAGGAATTCAATTCAAAAGTAATTAATTTTTTGTAAAAAATGGATTGGTCTTTTTCAGCTGAATGACTTTTTTGAAAATCCTTATTTTCAGTCATAATAGATCTTTGATTCACTCTGTTTCGCCATTTGTGGGGTACTAATCGATACCATTGAATCCGTGATAATGAATATTGATAATACTTACTTAAAGAGTTTTTCCATTCAACAATTGTGTAATTAAAAATCTTTTTATGCCCTAATTCCAAATGAAGTATTCCTTCTGTTTCGAAATAATCCTTTATTTCTTTCTTAAGAAAAAGAGATGTTTCCTTATATTGAAGAAGATCTCTATAAATTTGAGTTTTATATATTTGGTAAAATACATACGCTTGTGAAAAGTAGGATAAGTTGCTCAAATTTTTTGAATTCTTTTTAGTAATATCAAAAAACCGTTTTTTGAGAGTCCAAATAATGTGAATAGCACTTGTTTTATTCATTTTTTCTTTATTTATTTCATTATTGGAAATAAATTTATCAAATTAGTTTTTTGATAATTCAAAAAGTTGTGTAGTGATTCTCGGACTATTCTTATTCTTATGAATGATACATAAAAGTATTTTTATGTATATATTTTGAATAATAAAATGGATTCTCAAATAGGATTTTCGTATTAATCGTACATTTATTTTTTTGAATTTCTTCAAACTTTTTCTTATTGATACTAATAATTTATTGAGAGAATTTGTTTTATTACAATTACTATTTCTGTCATTAGTTATAAACTCGTTATTATTGTCTTTTTGATTTTGTATTTTTTTTATCCGATTCATGATTGTGTTTGTTCTATCAGCCAGATCTTTCATTTTTGTTTCGGTAAATGAAAAATCTTTCAAATCCATAGATTGAATGGGAATGATAAGGGATGATTCAGAAATCATTTGATTAGGAATTCTCCTATCTTTTTCTTTTTTAGTTTCGTTTAATTCAGATATTTGTTTCAATCCAACTAAAAATTTTTTTTTTTTTAAAATTCGAAAATGGAAAAAAAAGTCTTTTTTTGTGATACGAATTTTTTTTTTCATTTCTTTGAAAATGGGGTTAAAAAACGACTGTCGTTTTCGGGGAGAACCAAAAGGAAGGTCAGTTTCCATTCCCCAAACCGTTAAAAAACAAAAATCATTTTTGTTTTTTCGTGGATCTTTTTGAAGAGATTGTACCTTAGATTTGTGCCAAGGTTTAAAGAAAAAGGGAAATAGTATTTTTATTTGAATACCATTTATTAACCAGTTTTTTGGAAATTCGGTTTCTGATAATGGAACGCCGTTATAGGTGCATTTAATATGCATTTCTTTCTTCCAATCCTTAAAGTCCTCTGACCATTCTGGAAATTGAAATACTAGTATACGTACCGTATTTTTAACTATTATCAATGATAGTAATAGAATATATTTTCTAAGAAAAGATTGGATTACTAATAATGATCCTCTTATTATTTGAGCAAATAGATTGTTATCCCGTGCTTCCGCTATTTCTATTCGTACTTTTTATTGTCTTTTGTATTATTCTTTTTTTTCTTTCTCCTTTTCTTGTGTATAATCTAGAATTCTTAATTCTAATTGTGTTGCTTTTTTCCATTTTTTAAAAATGAATTTTTGTATTTGGGAGATGTCAAAAGACAAAAGGGGGTTGTCTATTCTCTCCAAAAAAAGAGGGGAATGCAAATTTGCTTGAAAAAACGACCCGATGCTTGTCTTACGTCTTTGGGCACGCATGGAACCTTTGATGATGTCTCTACGGAAATCGGATTGTTGGGAATACCGTATCAAAGCCACTTCGTCTCTTTCATCCGGATTATTATTGCTTTTTTTATTAATATCATTGTTTTCTTTGTTATCATTCAAGATAACTACACGTTTGGCTTTTCTTGAACGAATCTCATGATTCTCGGCTACAGTTTCTTCATTTTCTCCCTCTTGTTGTTCCAAATCATCGATTAATTTGGATGACCATCTTTTTACTTTTTTACTTATTTCTTTTAGTCTTTTAGACTCTGGATTGACATTTTGGATGAAGATGAATTTGCAAATATTGATTTGATCTTCGAAGACAATTCT